CGAAGATTCGAGATACAATTAAATATTTGTGACTAATCCTTCGCGCCCTTTTTCTCTTTTTTCCTTTTAGAATAAGAGGGAGGAAAGAGAAAAAAATAAAAGGTGGATTCAACAGCTTCGAGACTTGGGTTCAAGTTTGAATTAAATAAATTTTTTAAATTTTAAAAGGGATGGAGGTAGAATAAACAAGGTGGGGTCTAGATATAGGACAAGACTCTTATACAAGGTACTTAAATGTAAACTTAAATGTAAATGAAATACTGTGATTTGAAATAAAGTTTATAAATCATTCTATTTTTTTAGTATATTGGTTGCAGCGAAATTTTTCATAATTGTATTTCAAGTTAGTAACTTCTATTTTTTCCTTCCTTTCTTCTTCTTCGTTTTGGATCGAAAATAGAAGAGTCGCGTAAATCAAAAATCCAAAGGGGGTTCATGGCCAAGGGGAAAGATGTCCGAATAACGGTTATTTTGGAATGTACATGTTGTGTTCGAAACGGTGTTAATAAGGTATCAACGGGTATTTCCAGATATATTACTGAAAAGAATCGTCACAACACGCCTAATCGATTGGAATTGAGAAAATTCTGTCCATTTTGTTACAAACATACGATTCATGGGGAGATAAAGAAATAGATCGAATCGAGCACATGTATGTAACCCTTCGAAGGAAGGGGAAAAATGACATTCTATATAAATAAAACATAGTTAATAGTTAAATATTATATATATATTATTAACATAATTAAATATAAACAAACCAAATCCTATTTATTCTAATTCATTTTAGATCCGATCGAAATAGGATTTTCGGGATAAGGAATAAACTAAACAAACCATGGATAAATCCAAGCGACCTTTTCTTAAATCCAAGCGATCTTTTCGTAGGCGTTTGCCCCCGATCCAATCGGGGGATCGAATTGATTATAGAAACATGAGTTTAATTAGTCGATTTATTAGCGAACAAGGAAAAATATTATCTAGACGGGTGAATAGATTGACCTTGAAACAACAACGATTAATTACTATTGCTATAAAACAAGCCCGTATTTTATCTTTGTTACCTTTTCTTAATAATGAGAAACAATTTGAAAGAACCGAGTCGACCGCCAGAACTGCGGGTCTTCGAGCCAGAAATAAATAGGCTTACTCTTTCTTCACTTGAATAAAAATTCAAATCCGAACTCAAACGCAGATTGATGTTTTGTTCAAAAAAATATGAAAAATGCAGATTTAATTATCGTGTCGTAAGAAAAAAAAGAATCGGGTAAGAATAAATCTTTTTTTTTTTTTTGAGTGTGTTCATTCATTTTTACTAATTTTTTAGCATATTCATTTTGACTCTACCCTCCCGGAGTTCATTCTCCGGGGAAAACTACGTTTAAATTATTCCGGTGGATTCTTTCCAATCTACTTCTTTTATGATCTCATTCGAAATCATATAAAGACATTTTTTATTTGATATAGCTATTTGTGCAAGTATTTTACGATTAAGAAGCACCTGTTTCTTATATAGGTCGTGTATTAATCTACTATAACTATAGGATACCCCTATTTCACGAATTACTGCGTTTATTCGAGTGATCCACAAACGGCGAAAATTTCTCTTTTGCTTATCCCTATCCCGATGAGACGAAACCAAAGCTCTTATTTTCTGTTGAGTAATTGTTCGAGTAAGTCTTGAATGAGCCCCTCGAAAGCTTGATGCAAATAAACGAATTTTTGTTCTACGTCTCCGAGCTATATTTCCCCGTCTAATTCTGGTCATTGAATAAATGAAACTTTGACGAATAACTAATAGATTTCCTTTCTTTCAGTTATTCTTTTTCCCTTTCCTAGTCTATTAATAACAAAGCTTTTTTCCAATGTATAAACTAAAAATTCAAATGGCTTTGGCTACTATAACCTTCCCGACCACTATTTTTCTTTTTTCTAGGCATTTCACTTCGAAATAATAAATTTTATTTTACTAGTTTTATTTTACTAGGTATCAAAATAGAATAAATAAAAAATAGAAATGGATAAAGAAATAGCGGCTTCCTTCGTTTCTATGATTACTTCTTAAACGGTGAGGTTTTCTCTATACACCGGAGCCTTTACTTCATTTAATCAATGTTATTGGTAACTTGTATAGTTCACATTCTTTGGCTCTACCCATGAATTATCCAGTAATAGGTCTTTCACGATTAGATCTACTTACACAGTAACGGTATTTAATTATGAAAGTTGGCTGGGTAGCTAACCCTTTTAGTCCGTTCTTGCAAGAGGGGGCCTAAGTTTTCTGTTTTTAAGTAAGATTTCCTCCGCTTAATGGATAACCATTTGCTACCAATGGAGAATTGCTTCTCATCTTAAATTGAGATGATTGGATTTGCACCAATGGAAACCATAAATTTCATACACAATAGAATGGATGGATTCTCTTTTTTTTTTAGATACTGAATTGAATGGACTTCTTTTTCTATTCTATCCTATTCGCCGGTACTGATCATTGATACTA